ATAGTCGCTTCAAGGCGAATTCTCCCTATTGACATTTAGTCAATTGACTTCTGGGTCTATTCCGAATAGTACGGATTGGGCTAAAGATTCACAATTTATTTCATCTTTTTTTTTCTTTATAATCTTTCTAAATAATCTTTTTAAAAAGAGAAAGATTAAGTAAATAAAATGGATTTAAAACAAACCCCTTCTTCGGGAAAGGAGTTGCGAAATATTGTTGTTTAAAATGTTCATCACCTTTTCTACATCTTCTTGGCGAAAATGCGTCATTTGAATAAGCTCGTCTGTATTCTTATTCAAAAGGTCCATTACTGTATGTATACCCGATCTTTTGAGGCAGTTATAAAACCTTGCAGGCAATTAGTAGAATTGGTCAATATAAATATCTTTCAATCCACAAAAGTCTATTGGCAGTTCGTCTGTGTGTTCGTTTTGATTGTTCTCGAAATGGAAGTTTTCTTCTTCCGCATGTAGAAAAGGGATAAAAAGATTAATAAGCTTGCGGGAGGCTTCACGAAGCGCTTCTTTAGGAGTGAAACTTCCATTTGTCCATATTGAGAGAAAAAGCATTTCGGGGACCCCTGACACAAATAGACGCATCGCGAGTTCCATACAGATTACTTCTCAATACAATTTCTTTCAAATTCATTCCAATTTCATATATTGATTCTTGAATACCTACTATAGTAGTATACTCATGTGGTATTTTCTCCCATTTTGCATGTGTGATACATGTTCCTTCTATTTCTCCAAGCAAAGCTCTTCGCATCGCAATGCCTATTATATCCGCTTGACCCTTCTTTTCTTATCTTACTTAAGTGGAGACAGAATAAAGCGGCCATAATAAAGACGCTTGCCGTCTGCTCTTGATTCAACACATTTCCACCGGGGTGTCTGAGTAGAGACTCTTCCTTTTTCTCGAATCATAGTAATATTATTTGATAAGATCATTGAATCATTTCTTTCTCTTGAATTTGGTTTTTCTTTTTTTTTGTCTATGTACGCCTTTGGGGGTCTACAGCCAGCCGTTATGTGGCATAGGGGTTATATCCCGTATAAAGTGTAATCGTACACCACTTCTACAAATAGCTCGTAATGCTGCATCTCTTCCAAGCCAAATACCTTTTATCAGGACACTACACTCGCTCGTTGCATACCTTGATCCACCAATGGCTGAATAGCATTTTCCGTTGTGGTTTGGGCCGCAAACGGTGTCGGTGTCCCCCTTCTTCTACCTTTGAATCCACAAGCGCCTAGGAGGCCCAAGCAACCACGCGACCCCCTAATCTGTAATAGTAACAATTGTATTGCTGAAACTTGCTTGAACGTGAATAATTCCTTTTGGTATTTTACGTATATTCTTACGCGAACGAATGCGCCTATTCCTACGTAAACTAGAACTCTAATATCTTCGTAAAGGTTTTGCCATATTTTATCGTCTTATAAATAGAAGTTAGAGAGATATGGATATATCCATCTCATGTTAAAACAAAACAGATTTTTTATCAAAGTTTTTTTAGAAAGATTATCCCTGTCTTTGTTTATGTCTCGGGTTAGAACAAATTACTCGAATTCGCCCCTTCCTACGTATCAGTCGGCATTTTGAACAAATTTGACGAACAGAGGCCCCTATTTTCATAGTTCTTATTCCTTCACTTCGAATCCACAAGGAGAAATTGGAAGAAAAAAAGTGGATTCGTTTCCTTTTTTCACTCAGAAATGTGACTCGAGAATCGATAGATCTAATTTGTGTACAGGGCCGTGGCACGACTCCAAGGGGATTTACAAGTTCTAAACGGAATATTTGAACTGACTTGGAATCCGCCACAAAGGATTGCCTAATCGCAGTTTGTCGGAAAAGAGTGGACAAGGAATGAAAATATACATACTTATGTAGGATTCGTCTGTCTTGTCTTTGAGCGTAGAACTCCAGCTTCGTATAGAGAGTTATCCAATGCCTACTCAGTCCTTTATTCTATTTCTTCTCCTTGCAAAGGTCACTCTAATAAATGCATTCTGCTTTTCCCGCTATCTAATATAGACCTTTACAGCGGCTAACCTAAGGGCTCAGGTACGTGCTGCTAACTAGAGAGCACAAGACTGTCTCTCAAGTAGGGTAGGGCACCCATTTTATTTGACACATTAAGCTAAAAAGCCTAAAAAGACAAATAGAATATCATATATCCAAGTACAGGCTTTCTCCCTGAACTCCTATTGAGAGTGGAGCTAAGGAAACCATTTATTGCGCCTTTGAACATGTCTCACTAATCTAATTGAAGCGCATGATTCATTTCATTATAAGATAAAAGATTGAATATAGAATATGAAAGAGTAGGATCAGCGCATGATTCATCAAATAGTAGCGGATATTTGATTCAAGTAGCTCGACAGGGCCGGCAGAGAGAAGAAGTAGACTTCCGATGTTATACACTCCAATATAAGCAGAAACTCAAAATAGAAAGATTATTCGTTACAGTATCACAATAGCCTCGCCTCAATCGGGCCTTCTGATCCACCAAGCTGATCTGCACCAAAGAAATGAAACGAAACTTCGGTTGATTTCCCTTCCTTTAGCTACTCAGATGCAGACTGAGAGCCCCACTTTAGTCAAGGAAGCAAGTCTGGAGATTGGTTCAGGGCAGGAAGATCTAGGCTAGTATTGTCTGGAAAGGAGTGTTCATTAAGACTTTGACCTTGATACTATCCTTCCTTGTATGAGAGCTTACTTGCTTACTTACTATTTGAAGTCATTTATTTCGGCTCCCAGTGACTTATTCTGCGGCAACTACTCGTTATGCATAGCATTTGTGGCAAAGACTCCTCTTTAATTAAAGGAAAGAATTGTGTAGGAATAGACAAGGTAAGAACTATTGGTTATGGATAATAGGCAAGTACTCCTACTCGGTCAAATTACACTACATGGTACTATTCTTTACACGGAGCCAGGAATGATAACTCCAACTCAAAGCCGGGAAGAGATAAGACTCTAACTTTCCACTTCATCCGGGGAGATGGTAGACTGCTAGGATTATATATATATAAAGTACGAAGTTTGCTTAATAGCTACTTCGAAACTGACTAAGCACTTAGATCAAAAAGCGGCGATTGGGTGAAGCTCAAAGGGAGTGCATTCATTCAATTCAGGCCTAAGATCAAAGATCTTCATACTCTTATGGTCTTTCTTATGCTTCCGGTCTTGGATTGAAAGAAAGATATCCCAACAAAAAATCCCCTTCTTTCTCAATTCCATTCCTTTCCCCTCTTTACGGGGGTCCTTGTTTCCATCAGATCAGCACTTGAGGAGCCAGCGACAAAAGATATTCTTCTGCGCTTCTCTTGCCGCTGTGGGGCACTTGTGTCCATTGTGGAAATGAAAATGAATGAGATAAATGCTTCGCACGTTGTGATTTCATTCCATAGTTTCTCAACTCAGATATTGAATAAGCATTCGTCAACAGACGCCGCTTCCCATATTGGGTAAAAGTGCAAACCTATAGCTTTCAAGTAGGAATAATGGCACCAGAGATAATATTGTTTCCATAAAGCAGAGATCCAGAAACAGGTTCACGAATCCCGTCAATATCTACTGGAGGGGCGGCAATGAAGGCGATAATAAATACAGAAGTTGCAGTCAATAAGGTAGGGATCATCAAAACACCAAACCATCCAATATAAAGGCGGTTTTCGGTGCTAGTTATCCAGTTACAGAAGCGACGCGACCCCATAGGCTTTCGCTTTCGCGTCTCTCTCAAATTGCAGTCATGGCCAAATCTCGGTTTATTTAATTAAAAGGGACTCCCAAGCGCACGAATTTTCTCTAAATAGAGAATTTAGGGCTTGTTATTCAACAGTATAACACGACTTCTCTACCTGTGTCAACCAATAGCAACAACCATAGATCTATATCTCAAATCTTATCTATGTAGATTCTTCAACATTTTTTTGACTCTTAGAGTTGAGTTAGAAAGGCAGAATGCATATTTATATACATAAAACCGAGATATGTAACATTTTATGGCGGGTTGCCCGGGACTCGAACCCGGAACTCGTCGGATGGGGTAGAAAATTTCCTTGCTCAAATTATCAAATTAAGTGAAGTATAATTAAGTATTAAGTAGGTCAAATAAAAAGTAGGTAAAAAAACCCCTCCCCAAACCGTGCTTGCATTTTTCATTGCATACAGCTTTCCCTATGTATACATAGAAAATGCAGTTTTTTCCCTAAACAGGACTGTTGACTACTCAGTTAATAAACCTTATACGTTAGCTCTTAATATAAAAAACTTTTCATAATAGAAATGACTGAATAGAAGAATGTCTTTTTTTTTGTTATCTCTTCATCATTTATCTTTATCATCATTTAAGGGGAATCTCCACCCCCATTGTCTAATAAGGACTCCAATCATGTTTCATTCCTGATTGATCAGATCATTGATATAAAGAATATCCAAATACCAAACCCGTACTTTAGATGATAACCTTCGCCAAGGGGAAGGGGCTCTTGAGAAGATCAAAGTGCCGGGCTTGTTCTTCCTCGTTAATAAACTCTTCCAATAATGCCGAACCTCATTTTTGAAAAAAAGCACGTACAGTACTTTTGTGTTTACGAGCCAAAGTTTTAACACAAGAAAGTCGAAGTATATATTTGACTCGATACAAACCCTGGCACTTTTTGAAGACCCGCTGTGATAATGAGAAAGATTTCTGCACATACGTACAAATCGGTCAATAATATCAGAATCGGATGAGTCGGCCCAAGTTGGCTTACTAATGGGCTGCCCTAACGGGTTACAAAATGGGAGCTTTAGCCAACGATCAAATTAGAGACAAAATGGGAATTATTGTTTCGACCTTATTCATAGCATTATCTATTAGAAATGAATTTTATAATACTTGACTCCGTACCACCAAAGGAATTGGTCGTACACTTCAAATAGAACCCATAAAGTGAAGGGAGTGTTGGGATAATTTGTTTATATGGACCCTTCCTGGTTGAGACCATACATCAAAATGACATTGCCATAACTTTACAAGATAATCTTTCCATTTATTCATCAGAAGAGGCCTGTCTTTTCAAATCAGAATGTATTTTCCTTGATATCTTTAATAATGAAATGAAGGGGTCCTTGAAAAACAGCAGAATGCGCTCAAAATGATTTGCAAAGATAGATACAAGACCTTCCATCTTTTTATAGAAAATAATCCGCTCGAGAAAGATTCCAGAAGATGTTGATCGTAAATGAGAAGATTTATTCCGAAGAAAAGTACCCAACCCTAGGTGTTCCCTAGTAGAGTGATACCAATTTCTGTTACCATAGTTGTATATCTGTTTTAGATATACTCATCTAGGGTGTGCACAATTGGATGGAGAATTAACAAAACTAGCACTGGCTTTATGATCATATCAGCATAAAGACTTAGCGAAACCTTGCCCTAGCTCGATGCTAAAAACTCGGCGGAGATCCTTGGATCAAGAGCGGTGAAATGTTCAAATGCTATAATATTTTAGAATATGCGTTTCATGCATCCTATTTAGGACGGGAGCCTATCATAGCTAGGGCGTTAAAAACGAAACAGGTTTCTAGTGCAAGTGGCGAGAGGATAAACAAAGAAAAGAGAAAAAAAAGACTCTTTTCTCCAAAAAGGTTGTGCAGGGTACAGAAACAACATACTAGTGTTGAAAAACAAGCCTGTGGGGTCACAAAAGAAAAAGAAAAATTAAAAATGTTTTCACTGTTTCGACGTAATCTACCACCCCGCAGAATACATTATCCTCCTAACAATGATTTCATTCAGTTTCTTATTAATTATGTTAAAACAAACTACTCATTCAGTAGAATGAGAAAGTTGTTATCTATACTAACTTTTGAACAATACGCTCAGTATTTGGCAGTTACCTTCCCACCTACTTTTTATAGTCCCGTTCCTAGTCTTTTCGATTTAAAAACCAGGTTCGCACATAGGTTTATGCACTTAGGTTTCAGATTCTTTCCTGATTATCACTCTGTTTTAATCTCCAAATTATTGAAGTGGCCAATAACAACAACAACTATGAATTTCATTGAAATGAAAAATAGGCTAGGCTTAACTCTATCTAGAGAGGGTCTTAATACTTTAACTGTTAAAAAACGGAATATTCCGTTATTAACTGCACAAAACCGGGTTTTTCTTGAAGCCATTACATGTCATAATGGGTTTTATGGTCGATTCCTAATTGTTGTTCAATTTGGTATTGGGTTGACTATTTTGCATAGTTTTTGCCCATTTTCAGAAATTTTGGATTATGTGAATCACGTGTTTGATCACAGCTTTGAAGAGTTTCTCAAAGATTTCTATGTGGATCCAGACAATTATGTTTTTAGCGGGTTCGATAAGCATACCATATCTATGCCTGATTCTATTAATAATACTCAGTTAGATTCAACGTATAAGGATGCCCTTCCTTTTAAAGAAATAAAGATTCCTGATAGTGTTCCGGATACTAATTATCAAAGTGTTCAAATAGCATTAGCTGTGGTTATATTTCTCACATTAGGGGTTGCTCCATACTCGGATTCCTTATTCACTAACTCCCTTCCTCCCCTTTGAGAGTACTCCCATCCTCCCCTTTTAGAGTAGAGCCCTTACCACACATTTCTGCACTCTAATTCATTGAAGGCCAAGCCTCTAATTCATCGAAAGCCAAACCTCTAATTCATTGAAAGCCAAGCCTCTTTTCAGTGTGACCTGGCCCACGTGGATGATCCCGGCGGAGATCCTATGATCAAGAGCGGTGAACTGAGATATCACAGCTATCTCGCATAGTTCATGCATCCACGATGGACGGGGTCCTTTCTCATGGCGTGGGCTTCCACCATAACAGGTCACAAGAGGATCGACTTTCTAGGTATTCTAAGCCGGAGGAATCTACCTCTATCAGGAGTCAAAGTACCATAGATGTGTACCGCAACCACTGGACTTCTCGCTTCACCGGGGCTATCCCTGTAAAGTCGTCAACGGAGGGTGCCCGACCAACCTGAACGTAGGATGCAGGTAAAATTCAAAAGAAAATTTCGCATAAATTACAGGAAATTTAGAAGAAAGATACTGATTATAGTTTGGGAATGAAACAAAACACAAAAAGGATGAATCTACCTGCCTTTCTTCTTAGTATGATCCGGACACTCTGAACCTCGGTTCGTTTAGAACGGAAATTCAAGCTTCACCTCGGTTCGTTTAGAACGGAAATTCAAGACGAAGGTACAAAGTTGCTTCTGACCTTTCTTCTGAGTCTGATCCGGACAAGGGAACCACTGCAGCTAGCTTACCTTGTTATGTAGGGAATGTAACAACCTGCAGCTAAGCTACCAAGCAACAAAGCAACTAAGGAAGTAAACCTGCCAGCTATATGTTCTGTAGGGAATGTCACTGCAGCTGATCAACAAAGCTACTAATCAAACAAGCTACTGCAGCTAATCAACCAAGCTACTATACTAAGGAAGCAACCAAGCAAGGCTACTGGTGTTCAACATGAGGATAGTCCACAGGGAGAGAGCTAGTTCATAAGGTAGTTACTTAGTCCATAGAGAGTTAGTTCATAAGCACAAGGGTATATATACTGCCGGTAATAGGTAGACTAGAGTAGCTAATCACAAGGATAACTGTAGCTAACGAGTGAGCTCCGGGGTAGGAGGCTCGCGTAGTTAGTGGCTAGTTCCTGCCGGTAATACTAGTGGATCAGCATAAGCTCTTAGGTAATAGAACCAAGGAAAGCAAATGTAGCTTACGAGTGAGCGTAGAATAGGAGTTCGCGTAGTTAGCGGCTAAGTAAGCTCTGAGATAATAGGCAGCTAGTTAGAGGTTTGAGTTTCCTAGCTTTTTCTAAGGTAAGCACTTAGGTCTTGCTAAGGGTTTCGTATAGGTGTTGGTTTAGATAGCTAGTGTTGTTTGTGTTGATGAAAGTCTAGGGTTTCACGATGGATAGAGCACTCAGATGGATAATCTATCATAGGCTCAAGCAACTAATGAGTAAAGGTAAACAAGTAGTACGGTAATAGCTGTCATATTGCTAAACTTTACGTCTAGGGAACTACGTGAGCGTACTAAGAGGAGGTAACGCAGTGAACTACCAAGTCTTGAGTATGTTTAAATGAAGAGTTTAAGATCTTAGATTCCGGATAGCTGTATTGATTGATTCCTTTATTTCATTCCGGATAGCAATGCTTAACCACCAATGTCTGAGCAGATAGCTTCATTTAGTTCGATAAGGAAACCGGTGTACTAGTTCATGTCCGGATAGCAGTATTGATTCCTGAAAGCTGAAGGTGTTCTAGTTCCATGTTGTTCTAGTTCCATGTCAGGATAGCAGCATTCTTTTCTATTGTCTGGAAAGTCAACCAAACCGGTGTCTTAGCCAATGTCTGGATAGCTTCATTGATTCCTTTATTCCGGATTGTTAGCTAGAAGATCTGTACCTTTCTCTTCTCATCTAGCATCTAATAGATCTACTGCAGCTGAACTCAATCAACTAAACCAAGGAAGAACAATGTAAGCTCTTTCTTCTCATCTCAATCAAAGAGCAATGTCAGCTAAATCTTCTCAGTCAACCAAGCTCCAATCCCAATGTCAGCTAGTTAACCAAGTTCCAATCAACCAAGCTCTTCTCAACCAAGCATTGCATATATCTACTGCAGCTGAACTAATGCAGCTAGTCAACCAAGCTCAATGTCAGCTGATCAACCTTTCTCTTCTCAGCATCTAATATCTATATCTTGTTCTTGTTCTGCCTTAGCCGACCCGGCAGATTGAGGGGCTAATGTAGCTTTGAGGAAAGGAGAAGAGTTTGCTGGGTAAGTGACATTTATGGAACGCAGTGAACGTATTCTACTGGGCGGGTGTAGCTAGCCGACCCGGCAGATTGAGGGGCTTAATTGTATTTTGGTTAGGAACTGTACCACAGTTGGATGGGCTGAGCTTTCGAGGCATCTCGGACCAAAAGAGGTAGAGTGCCGTTGAAGCCCATCTAAGTGGGGAAGGTACTAAACAAAGAAAGAGAGTGTCTTTTGTTTAAAGGAGGAAAGGAACTACGTGATAGTTAGAAGGGCAGAAGGTAACTCGTTAAGAAAGGGTGTAGGGGAGATCGCTCAGGTGAGCTTTCGACTCGGCTGGTAGTCCGGGTAGTGGGTTCTAGCATGACAAAGCATAGGAATCCTTGGAATCCCAAGTGTGTCCTCACCTTGGTCTCTTCGTTCCCTCTCGCATGGCATGGCAGTCTAGTATATCCCATGGTCTGGGTTGCTAGGTTTGACTAGGGTAGTTAGAATCCCCAGCCAGGTGGTTTGATGGTTAGGTAACTAGGAACTAGTCTCAGAGAATCTAGTAATTGTTGACTCTTCCCTTTGCAGCTAGCACTCTCTCGAACATTGAAGAAAAGCTAGTAGGTTGTAGGGTAGAGAGCTCGGGTGAGCACTCGACTCGGCTAGTAGTCCGGTCAGGTTGTTAGGTCATGGGAGCAGGTAAGGTTCCCTAGCGCTTGGTATGACAAGGGTAGAAAACATAGGGTAGGTCACTTCGTTCGTCTAGCATGACAAAGGATAGGAATCCTTGGAATAGAATCCCAAGTGTGTCCTCACCTTGGTCTTTTTAAGCCCCAGGTCATAAGAACCTTGGAATAGAATCCCAAGCGTTAAAAAAACCTTGGAATAGAATCCCAAGTGTGTCCTCACCTTGGTCTCTTCGTTCCCTTAGGTCGGTCCCTTCACTCCGTTCCCTCTCGCACTTAGGGTAGAAAGCATAGGTAACTCTGTTCCGTTCCCTAGCACTTGGCACTCGAATCAATAGAATCTATCTCTTTGGGTTAGGGTTACTAGGTTGGAGCGAACTAGTCTAAGAGAATCCCTAACTTGTTAGTTGAGACCTAGGCCTAGGGCTGTTTGATGGTTAGGATATAAATAACTACTAATAGAGAATCCCGAACTGGTTCATAGATTCCTGAGTCCCCGAAGGGGGTAGAGCAGTAAAATGGAGGGAGTGAACTCGGGGAGTGAGCGCCCGTAGCTACTAGCATCGAACATTGAAGAATGTTGGCAGCTAGTAGTTCAAGAAAAGAAAGAAACAAAGGATAGGAAGTAGTAGGATAGGAAGTAGCAGCTAGGATAGGAAGTAGTAGGATAGGAAGTAGCAGCTAGGTAGGATGTACCAAGTCCTTACTCATAGTATCTACTAACTTGGGATTGGGGTATATCACGGAAAGGATGGGAATAACAAAGCAAAGTAAACAACAAGAGCTTGCTGACCTCCTAAATATCAAGAGCTTGCTGACCTCCTAAATAGAGTCTTAGTCTCATGGTTAGAACCTTTGAAATAACAAGGTCGCCTTTAGTCTGAGATAACAAGGGACACCTGTGAAACCTATATCAGTGCATGTTAATCCATAAGGTGAGTCCTTTTGCTGTTACTTTCTACCTCCTAAATCAGATTGGTTGGACAAGCTCGTCTCAGCCTAAGATCAGAAAGCTGGAATTGGGTAATAAAGAAGAGAAAGAGCCCTATTTAGCTTACTTTGTCCCTATGCTGGGAGCAACTGTAAACAAAAGAGAGAGGATGGGATAAGTCTCTGAAAGATAGGATTCCACAAGTAGCTTATCTTATGAGGAAGGAACAACGGGACTTTAAGAAGCGGTTATATCTGTTCGGAAAGAAACCACTTTCTATATGTTCGGCAGGCATCTTTATGTTATGTTCTAAGAGGACTAGTCTCTAGTCTTTTTATTAGGAAAGACAGTTAGGAAAGCAATATCCTCAATTGCTGTCAGTCTTAGCATTGCAGCTAGGCAGAAAGGAGTCACCAGCTAGGAGTGACCAGGGAAGGGAGTTACCGTTCCCTTTGGCTCGTTTTGAGTTACAGGAGTTAGGAAAGGAACCCTTGGCTGGCTTGAGTTCATACCTCTGTCTTGTTTACCGATTTACCGAACAAGGAAAGGAGCTCAGTCTGTCTAATTTCTCTGGCTTAAACCTCTGTTTTCATGATCTGATTGAGGGATTTCCTTGTCTGATCCATACTTTCCTTTGCTGATCCATACTTTCTTCCTTGGCTGATTGAGGGATTCACTTGGCTGATCGATACTTGCCTTGTCTGATTGAGACTTTCTTTCCTTCGATATCTATGGCAATTCCCTGTATCTAGCTAGTTCTACGGCAATTCCCTGTATCTGGTTCTATGGCAGTTTCAGTGGATTCTGCATTCATTCCTTGGTATCAGGAAAACAAGAAAGAGCTACTCACCTCACTCTTGGCAAAGTAAGCTAACTCAAACTGGCTAACTACTCAAACTGGCTAACTACTCGAACGGCAAAACTACCTACTCAAACGGGCTTCCTCAAACTCAAAAACTGGTATTTCATTCAACTGGTATTTCATTCAACTGGGTAGCTTGCTTTCCTTGTATCTTCTAGTCTTATACCGATATGCAGTATATCAACATTAGAGAAACCAATCCTTAGATCGATATATTTCATTTGCACCCGAGAAAGGATATCCTCAGTCTCATGAATGAGCCAGATTGATCGTCCGGGAAATGGACCTTTTCAAGGAGTAATACAACCAACAACCAACCTTCTTGGAACTATCCCTCGTAATCAAAGGAATCAATCACACACAGGAATGAAGAAAAGCAATCAAACAAACAAAGGAATAATCAAACAAAGGAAAGGGATTAATATAATAATCAAACAAAGGAATAATCAAACAAAGGAAAGGGATTAATATAATAATCAAACAAAGGAATAATCAAACAAAGGAATCCAAGGAATCCAAGGAATCAAATGCATCAAATGCACCATTTCCCTTTGCACCATTTCCCTTTGCATCATTTCCAACATTAGCATTAGCATTAGCACCATTTGCACCATTTGCACCATTAGCATTAGCACCATTTCCAGCATTAGCATTAGCACCATTTCCAGCATTCTCATTCTCATTATCCTTATCACAGGAATCCAAGGAATCAAATGCATCACTATCAAATCCAAGGAATCAAATCCAACACTAGACAATCAGTCCCTCCTAATATTCCGAGAAGACCTATGAGCCTCTCCTGCTATTCCGAGAAGATATATATCTCTGAAATAGAACATCCTCACTATCATCACAACGGATAACCCAGATCAGATCTAACACACCAGGGATCACGACGGATAACCCACCCAGACTTACCTTGATAGATAGAGCTATCTGGTAAGACCATCGCTACTCAATATCAAGCAATATACGGGAGTAACGGAACACGGAACTTCTCTATCCTGTAGAGGGAAGAATGGGACTAGCTGACATTACGGCATTAGAGGATTAGCTGACATTGTGGGATTAGCTGACAAACAAAGGAACTAGCTGACATTCGGGGATTGGAAGATTAGAGGAATTAGGAGATTGGAGGATTAGAGGAAGGAGTTGGACTAGCTGACATTCGGGGATTACTGAATTCGAGGGATTAGAAGTAAAGAACGGGCTGGGATGCTATCCTTGGGATTGGTAGCTTGGGTGGATACCGCTGACATTACGCTCTTCTACTGAGTGCAGAAGTGGGAATAGCTGGCATTTCGCTAAGAATACTGAGTGCAGAGGTTGGGTTGGACTAGTAGCTGGCATTACGCTAAGAATACTAACTTGTTTCACTTTCCAGATGAAACATCTTCCCTATGTTCACATCTTACCTCAAACTCAAATAACGGGTATTTACAAACCAACAAACCGGCAGGAAAGAAACACATTCCTTGTATCTTCAAACCAACAAACCGGCAAGAAACAAAACGAATATCCCTACATCTACTGAGTCATACTCATTTGCTTCACACTCATCAATCTAATTCTTATTCAATCACGTCTGGAAGACTCATCCATACAATCAATCATATAGACAACCTAGTGCTAGAACAATCCAATCCCTGTAGTTTAGCTAATAGACAAAGGAATGTTCACATTAGCCACATTTAGAACGAACTAGATAAAAGAATTAGAGGAATGGAATCAAAGGATAAGGATTAGAGGAATGGAATCAAAGGATTAGAGGATTAAACCACTAAAGTAGAGGAATGGAATTAGATGATTAGACGACTAAAGGAGAGGGATTAGATTAGACCAGAGGATGGGGATTAGACCAAAGGCTTGGGATTAGACCAGAGGCTTAGAGGAATTAGACCATTAGACTAGACCATTAGACTAGAGCATTAGACTAGAGCATTTGACCAAAGCTAAAGACCAAAGCTAAAGACCAAAGCTAAAGACCAAAGCTAAAGAACAAAGGTAAAGACCAGAGGCTGGGGTGGGAATAACGAGAGCTGACACTTGGGTGGTGGCTTGATTCCCTTGGATGAGAATGAGACCAAAGGCTTGGCTTGGCTGAGACCAGAAGATTCAACTAGTGCTTAGACCAGAAGATTCAACTAGTGCTTAGACCCATAGACCAAGGGATTGGAATGGAATAGACCAAGGCAAGGGATTGGATTAGACCAGAAGACCATAGACCAGTGCAGTGCATTAGACCAAGGCAAGGGATTGGACAAACCTATAGATCAGACAAACCTGTAGATAAAAACAGAGCAGAGGATTAGGATCAAACCGGTAGATCAAACAAACCGGTAGATCAAACAAACCAGTGGATTGGACCAGTGCAGTGGATTGGATTAAACATGGAGATCAAACCTCTAGATAAAAACAGTGGATTAAACAAAACAGTGGATTAGACCATAGCCTTAGACCATACCTTAGAGCATTACGGGAATGTAGAGATTACGAGATTAAGGGATTACGGCATTACGCATTACGCATTACGGCAATTAGATAGATAAAGGGATTAGAACGGAAGACCGGGTATGGCGCTCTCCCTAGGAATACTGGGTTGGTCTAGCTGACATTACAGCATTAGAGGATTACGGCAATAAGAAAAGAATTAGATAGAGGAATTAGAGGATTAGAAGCAAGCATTACCGCATTAGTCACATTGAGGGATTAGAGGGATTAGAAGAGAAGCTGAAGCTTTGGATTGAAAACCCTCTCTAAGAACTCTAGTAACTATTTCCAAAGGTATCCTAAGCTTGACCTAGGTTGGGTTTAACTAGGTAGTAATAAATTACAAGAATCTCATTTCTTCTTCTATTCGATGCCTCCCTATGCTACACCCTCCTAAGTTTTCTTTTTGCTATATGCGCTAGCAATTCTATCCTCAATACAGGAGCCTCGCTACACCTACTTGCTTTCTTCTATCTGAGAGGGAGGGACCTACCTACTAACCCGTATACCCGGACTACCCGACTAGCCGAGTCGAGAACTATTTTAGCTCTCTCCCCTACACCCTTCGGACAACCCAAACAAGGGAAACCCATAGAGAACTAAGAGACCTATGCTTTCTTTCTTTGCTATCTGCTAGCTGCACTTATGTTCCCTTTCCCTGCTGCTAGCTGCACCTATGTTCCCCTTTTCCTTTGTCATGCTAGAGAGTGAAACGACTGCCCGGACTACTAGCCACATAGTTCGCTCACCGGAGCGCCCTATGCTACAACCTACTAACTAGTTTCTTTGCTATCTGAAAGCTGCAAGCTGCACTTATGGCCAATGCCCAACAAAGGGACTAGCCGAGGAGATAGCTTGCCCAAGCTCTCTCCCCTACAACCATCTAAGTTTCTTTCTTTCCTATCTGAGAGAGAGGGAGTGCAACGACCTACCCTTCCTACCCCTACTCGGGACCTAAGAGACCTACCCAACAAAGGGACTAGCCACATCGAGCTAGAACCCGAGCTCTCTCTGCTACACTTGCTTCCTTTCTTCTTTTGGGTATCTCCGGTTTTACCAGAGGAAAGTCGTGGGAAGTCAACTCAACGAAATTGGGCTCGTTTAAATACCTAAAAGACAGGCGCTTGCTTTTGCTGTAGCTTGGCATTGGCAGATATTCTGGACAAAGCGACTTCAATTATAGCATACATATCATAAAAAGGCATTGTGTGTGTAAGAATCTTTTCCATTTATTTTCTTTTTCTTAGTAGAATAAATCACTTAGTTGCGAGGGTTCTCTTGTTCCTAGGCCAAAGGCCAGCGAGTCTTCCATTCCAAAACCAAAAAAAGTCTTGGTTCAACAAAATAGGGCTTAAAAAGGTACTCCGTCCTCTATTTTCTATCACGAGGGGTTGGAAACAGGCCAACAATCAACGAATTTGACCATATCTTTCTAGCCAGCAGGTTTCGGATTGAGTCTCACGTAGAGATGCCTGCCTTAGTTGAGCTATTTCGCCCTATAGTGACGAATCTATAAGAAGGATGGATCGGATCTGAGAGAGGATCCTACACAGCTAAGGAATTCACTTGGCCTTGTTGGATCGATCAAGACAACTTCCCTCCCAACTAGCTCCCGCGCTCAAGCTTATTTGTTTTTTGATTTAGCTACAGGGCAACAGATTATTTCTAGTTTTTGTACTTATTGAATAGAATAGGATCTATCTTTCTTAGCCCACCGGTGTACGGGATTCACTAGTCTTCCCTCTGGGGAATATGATTTAGCTCTTGCTCACTAGATTCGATTTGAAGGGCAATCTATAATAAAGATAAGGGACCCGGGAACACCTGTGGTTCTTTTATTTGGCGATACTCGTGCAAGAGCCCAAACAGCTTTTATTGCACCAATAGCGGGAACTCAGACAGCGTATGAGTAGCTCGGATCTAGCTAGACTGCTCGCTAGGCCCCTTGCCTCTCTTTAAGCATCCAAATAGGAGTGGGTCTCGGCTATCACTTGACTTTCCTTAGTTTCAAAGGAGTGAAGAAGCGGACTCTCCCCTAATTAGTGAATAAGGGTTAGTGATTCAATCACACCGGATAGGAGAATTCATTCTAAGAGCGTCAAGGCTTAGAGCTTCTTCTCAAGCAGCCTATTCTGTGCGTGGGTTAACTATTCATTCAATTGCGCAAAGAAGCCTAGTTGTCCTAAGAGCTGATTCAAGAACTGCTTCAATTCCAAGAGGAGCGCTTACTCTTGCAGCTTTTTCTTTCACAGCAAATGAAATGAAAGACCTATAAATACCTTCTATAGCATCTATGTAAGTTCCGTATGCATCCTTTTCTGGCCATGTCCCTGATACGAAACTTTCTTCTTAGAAGTTCCCGAGAAGCTAAAGCTACCTTTGATCTCGAAATAAGTGGCTCACGAGGAATGGAAAGAAAGATCTTCTATTGGATCTCGAAGTCCTCTACTTACGTCTTAGTCAGTTTGAATGTTCCTCCAGCAGCATAGCCTCTTCCTTACAGTCGAGTTACTACGTTCCTACTTAAGAGTTAGACTAGGCGATCTCTTCCTTCTTGTGCAAAGCCTCTCTCCTGATCTTGATAGCACGGAAAAGACACTTTTTTCGATGAGGCCATGCAAGGAAGGCTCTTGTCATTACCACCTCTTTGCTTTGCACTCGCTACCTTCATACCCAGAAAAGGGCCTTTGCCCAGTTCTTTCTTCTTAGTCCATTAAGAAGATAAAAGTAAAATACCTTTCACAAAGCGAAGGGAAGGGAAAGTGGGACGAGCGAAGCGAAGGGACATTGCTTACAACTCAAAAGGACGGGATTGAGGTCTTCGAACCTCTCATCACAGCACGTCGAAAGCATGCCATCAAATTCAAATTCATTATGGAAAGCCTTAGAGCAATAGCACGCACAGGGAGAGTCTTCCTTCTGATCCCAAGGAATGCGCGTCTGGCGGTCTATCTGTTCAAAACGAATTCAAAAGTCATTGCTAGACTCAAGTCCCAGGAAGGTTCACAACTCGTATTACCAATTTCCACCCGGAAGAAGAAGATGCATCGAACACGCTTTTAGTACTAATCCAGGGTGCCTTACGCTCTTGAGGGGATCATGGTAGAAAGGGAAGATTTTGATGTAAGCCTTCTTTGGTTAATGGAAAGCAAGTCAAGTTAGTTCACGAGTTATTTAACGAGGATGGGATGAACGTTACGTTCTTTCTTGACCTGTGTTCACTCTTTAAAGAAAGCTCTACGGACAGAGAGAAACCCATATTTTATATATAACTGATATATCCAAAACAGCTGAAAGCCATGACAATGATCAATCTCACGTTAGCCTATGCCGAGGTGCAAAAGAAAGCATTCATAAAGCCTCTTCAACCGTTTCCAAGACATCCCATCCATGAATATGCTATGCTGCTTACTCTTCCGCTTAACGCACAAAAGATGGGAACTGTTGGGATTGAATCTGCCTCTGATCTTTTCGTTGAAGAAGCCTTTTCCACTATGGCGACGGTCGATGATCTTTCTTCCATGCAGATATTATGCAGCAGAGTCTTCGGGTACAAGCAGAGCTTATGTAAGGTTAAGGTAGTGGTAATGGGGTATATTCGTGTCTTCCAAGTCCAACAAACGGCTACTTCAAGAACAATAATTGGATTCTCGTCTCGCCTCTCGCCAGTTAACTTACTCGGGTGCTTAGTCGACTTTGGCTTGCTTTTGCTGTACCACCTAATGATGGACCACTATGATCATAGAAGGAACAAAAAAAGAAAGGAGTAGGCAAAAAAGAGATATGAACGGAAGATGCCTCTGGAACTTCTTTTTCTTGGTCAGGAGAGGTACGAAGGAAGGTGCTCGACTCAAAATGCCAGGAGAGGTACGAAGTTTGGGAGAGGTACGAAGTTTGACTCTTTTCTGCAGAAAGAAGAAGCGGAAAGTCATTCATGGTAGGTTATTTCTTGATTTCCAGAATTAAGGGAGTGAATTCCAGGATTTATGGGAGTAACCTTTTCACTTAATAGAATCTCTTACTTAGGGGATCCAATTTGATTATAGAACATTCTAATATAAGATCACTGGGTGTTCAGTCTACCCTTTCATGCTAAGAGAACCTTCAAGCTTTAGTCACGCTTTCCTAGTTCATCAATGGGTGCCGGTAAATAAGAGGAGGAGAAGCCCAGGTGTTCAAGTCAATAACTCTATGAGAGCAGGCAAGTCAGTCAGTCAGTAGTAGTGGAGGTAGTGCTCAGATAGCAGCTCAGTAGAAGGGCGGTTAGGCGAGTAACGGTTAGGGTAGATGTAGTGTATTATTAAACGTTAGCAGACTAAGTACATAATAGTCACGCATAGATTGGGTCAGTAAGAAGAGAAGCACTAACTGGCACGGCACCTTAGAAGTAAGTCCTTCGGGTTCCTTGGAAACAAAACCTTTGTGAAGGTTCCTTGGGAAAGACTAGATAAGGCTCTGGCAAGACCTGCTCTTAAAGTGAAAGAAAGGAACATGAAACTCACTTTCACTTCTTACTAATGGAATCCGTCTCTTTTGAAAGGAATTACCCTTGGTTCAGGTAAGGGAAAGGTAGCTAGTCTCATTTGACTACAGTCAAGTGCTTTCTTTCCTTGCCTTCGGTCTTCGACCTCTAGGGTGACACCTTATCCACTTCACCCCGTTCTTTCGGTAAGTCTGCCCTTTCAGTCCGTCCTTTACTCCAGGGTTGTTAGCTACTGACCTGAGTCACTTCCTTTTCTATCCTTCATATCGGGCATAAAGGACTCCCTTAGACCACTGTAAGCAGTTTATGACTGGTATTGGGCACGAGCGAAGGCCTGTCTTAAGTGACCCGGGAACGAACGGTGGTAGACAGATCAGTCCAGTCTGTCCGTTCCTTGTGGTACCTACAGCTTGGGATAGAGAAAAAGAAATCCCTTAGCAATTAGCAACAGGACATCCATTCTTCCTTAGACTACTGCAGAGGTGAAGAAGCTTTCATTCGACAAAAGGAAGCTAAGCGGGAGGTACATAAGCTATTTATAGAGATCCCCGTATATTAGAGAAAAAGCAGGGAAATAGCAAGGTTCTGTTGGTTTGAGAGAAGAGAGAACAAAGACAAAGGAAAGATAGACGCTTTCAAAGGATCGATAGAAGAGAGAGTTTCTCGGGAAAGACATAAGCTCGAGCTAAAGTAAAGCCTCATCCTCAGCTATTGAGTCAATCTAAATTTCGAAGAGGAAATCCATCCCTTGCTCGCTCGACTATAACGAGAGGAAAGTGCTTGAAAGAGGTGTCCTGCGGAGCTATGCCCTGCGGGGCTGGAGGTACATTACTGCCTCGACTGTCTCCTCGAGTTCGGTACCCATATAAATAAAGGATACCCACACTTTAGACAGAACCATAGGAGCGTTCGGGACCAGGATTTGCTTTTCTTTCTCGTCCACCCTAGTTTGAAAGGGGTTGTTAGGAGCAGCTTGCCTATTCTTTTCTGGATAAATAAGAAGTCCCATACTAGCATTGCCCTTCATACCTTTAAGCTTGTAACGGCTTATCCGGGTATTGATTCATAGCCTTATGTTGCCCTTTCTATTCCGAAAGAGGGGAATCAAAAGTGTCTATATCCCAAAGGTGTGCCTGCCGCCCAAATAGTGTACATTTCTAACCAGGAGAGATGCAAAGAAGAGCTAACCGTTCCACTTCTACTCCTATTCCACAGAGCAATCTAGCACCAACTAACCGCATAGTAGCCGAGCCCTTAGAAGGAAATGAAATGGTAGCCTGGCTAGTGACTTCTCTTAAGTGGATGGCTTGATGCTCCCATGCTGCGCTTACTGTACAGCTAGAACGACTAAAGGTTCCGTGCCCGTAGGCCGACGACTACAGACGACTACATAAGAATTTCGTGACTAGATCCAACATACGGCTAGCGCGTATCGATGCGGGGCTATGAGATAGAAGAACAGGAAGAAACTAATAAATAAAGGTACTACGTCCTTCAATGCTTTCTTTCTTCCCATCCTCAGATCAGAGATGAAGTTGAGAGTCAACTGTTCATGGTGCTAGAGGAGAGTATGTTAAGACGCGTCCAAGCCAAACTATTAGGTAGGGTTATTACTTTCTCCAGTCGATAAAGAGCAAGCGATACATATGAGCCCGCTGCTATGGGAGGTTAGAACAAATCAACCACTATCCTGGGGCTGGACAAATAAAGAGCCTACGTTGGCCTGTCCAACTTGTTCACGTTCACTGAATGAATCTCTGCTAGACCCTTACTTGCCTTACCTTCTTAGGCTTAAGCGAGGAAATCGTGGTAGTCTTTGAATTGGGATTCTATTTTTCCCGGGTATAGAGCATTTTGACTAAACCTTAGTCTTCTAAGCCAATGGAATACCAAAATAGATCGCTTACTGAGCATCCTTATCAGTTCGCCTTGGCTTTGCTTTCTCCTTCTTGTCTGGGTAGAAGGGGAGCCATGAACGGAAGCTCTCGACATAATCAGGAAAAGAACAACTGATTACTACTAGCTGGGAAGAGTTGGGAGTAAGAGACTTCCTTAGTGATTGGACTCTGGATCATCAGTCTTACTTGACAGCTGAATGATAGAAGGTAATTGGCTCACTCTCGATAGGAGAGGTTGCGTGAACTAGGTTTAGAAAGGAAACGCTTGATTCCATAAGACCACCTTTTTTCATCCGCTTTTCAATGATTGGTGTCAGAATGCCTTTGCCGGGTTCTAGCTAGGGGGGCTACTCTTCTTTTTTGTCGATCGAGCCGCTCTCCCTCATTCCACTCGTCTAGTCCTCTTCACGAACTTGTAAAAGAAATGCCACAAAGATAACCAACTCTATTATCGAATAAATAAGGAAAGGAGCGAGAATTTGGCACCAGATATCCGGAGGTGTGGAAAGAGCCGCTGTGAAAAGCGTAAAAACCATCAAAAAACTACGATTGTTCGTCAAGGTTTCCACAGAAAGACTCCTTGGTTCTGGCAAACAGATCACAATGACAGGTATCTGGGAGCATATCGATGGAATGAACAAAATACAAACAGTTAAGATAATATGGTCATAGATCTTAGGTTGTAACTTGATCATGAGCGAATTTGTTGATGTTTCACTCACGAAGTATAGAAAGTCCCAAACATTGGGAACTACCCAGAAAGGAGTTAGGAACAGGAACAAGGAGAAGAAAGAAGCACTAAAATGTAGGAATCGATTGTATATCGTCCTTTGTTTCCCAGAGCTAATGGGGACCAACAAGGACCAAATTTGATAACTTATCAAGGGAAAGACGAAGTAAAAGCATGCTATTGAAGACGTTGCAAGATATGTCGAGAGGGCCTCCGTTAATTGTGTACAAACAAAATGCGAGTCCAAAGGCAGGGTCATAAAAGGTTTAGCTAATGGAGATATTAACTCTTCCGGGAACCAGTAAGACGTAAACCATGTCAAACCAAGACTTATCAATATCCGAAGGGAACGGATTCGAACTTCTCCTACAAGAGTTTCCGGTGCGAAATGAAATTCATAGGATATTTATGACTAATTCAAAGAATAGAAATAATTCTGTACTAAAATAAGAAAACCTGAAGTGAGATAGCATATTCATCGACGTATAAGGGTTTGGGCGGAGAAGCTCTGTCGAAAAAGAAGAAATGTACAAAACGAAATCAACTTCATTATTGCCAATTCCAATTGACTATTCTAGATCGAAGCATTCGGGAAATATGAGAGAGAAGAATGAAATTACGTATATAGAGAATCATTCAATAGTCTGGTCTTGAGATTGAGTCAATTCCAAATATGATAAGTTTGTCGGCTAGCATCGTAGTGAAAGTTTCACATGAGTACTCTCGATCAAAGAATCTTTGTGAATGCATTGAATCACTCCATTTGCTTTTGTTTATTTCATTTCTACATCGGCGCTTGCTTAAAGCAACAGAAACCTGTCATTGGGTAACTCGTAGGTTCGATTCTTCTCTCGGGGCTTAGCCTGTCTTCCTGAGAACAATGGGAATGGGGCCCTTCCTCAAAAGAAAAGAGCATGCATATAGATAACCTCAGCAAGTCAGAGAATTCCTACCTCTTCACTTCTAAGAGAAACGAGAAATAGATAACCTCTCCTCTGCACTACTAAGAGACCGTTGGACCTCTCTCTCGTGGTACTCTCGAAATAAATACCTCTCCTTAACAGTCGAGTCCCTTTGTACCTCTTCACGAACTTGATAAAGAAATACCTCATGGATAATGGATAAAAGACTTTAGCTTGGAAAATGATTGTTCTTGTCGCTCCGCTCCTATCTCACTCTTTTTTCCCCTATATAATTAATGAACTCTTTACCACTTTAGCATTTTCTCTTTTCTTGATCAATCAGAATACGAATAAGATAAGAAAGGCCATCATCAAGGCAAACAATGCGATTGCTTCGGTTAAAGCGAATCCTAAGATAGCATAACCAAACAATTGTTTAGCCAATGATGGATTCCTGGCCACGGAATGAATTAATGAACTAAAAACGTTTCCAATACCGATAGCCGCTCCCGCTAAAGCAATAGTAGCCGCTCCGGCACCTAACAGTTTTGCACCTTCCAACATGATTCAAATGGGAGTGAAAATACAACGTACGCTAATAGGTCTTCGGCGTCAATTTGGGCCTGCCTTATGACCTCCGCCGACGGATAGGGATATTTATCTAGCAGGCGCCTTTGGATGGAAATGACTGAATCCCCGACGATTACCTCGTCTGGTTCATATG